GTTAATGTAGCTTAAATCAACAAAGCAAGGCACTGAAAATGCCTAGACGGGTCTACACCCCATAAACATACAGGTTTGGTCCTAGCCTTATTATTGATTATCAGCAAGACTACACATGCAAGTAACCGCATACCAGTGAGAATGCCCTTTAGATATTTCCACAATCAACAGGAGCAGGTATCAAGCACGCTAATCAGCAGCTCATTACACCTTGCTAAACCACTCCCCCACGGGTTACAGCAGTGACAAAACTTAAGCAATAAACGAAAGTTCGACTAAGCTATACTGATCACTAGGGTTGGTAAATTTCGTGCCAGCTACCGCGGTCATACGATTAACCCAAATTAATAATTTACGGCGTAGAATGTGTTTAAGATGCTTATATAAATAAAGTTAAATTTTATCTAAGCTGTAAAATGCTCTAGCTAAAAATAAAAATAACCCACGAAAGTAACTTTAGCAGCTCTGAAGCCACGATAGCTAAGACTCAAACTGGGATTAGATACCCCACTATGCTTAGCCCTAAACTTAAGTAATTTTACTACAACAATATTACTCGCCAGAGAACTACAAGCAACAGCTTAAAACTCAAAGGACTTGGCGGTGCTTTATATCCGTCTAGAGGAGCCTGTTCTATAATCGATAAACCCCGATAGACCCTACCCCCTCTTGCTAATTCAATCTATATACCGCCATCCTCAGCAAACCCTACCAAGGCCATAAAGTAAGCTCAATCATGTAACATAAAAACGTTAGGTCAAGGTGTAATCTATGAGGTGGAAAGAAATGGGCTACATTTTCTCATGACAGAACAACTCACCCACGACAATCTTTATGAAACTAAAGACAAAAGGAGGATTTAGCAGTAAGTTAAGAATAGAGAGCTTGACTGAATAAGGCCATGAAGCACGCACACACCGCCCGTCACCCTCCTCAAATACAATATACCAATTCCCTAATGACAAAATTCTTAGCCATAAGAGGAGATAAGTCGTAACAAGGTAAGCATACTGGAAGGTGTGCTTGGAGTACTCAAAGTGTAGCTTAGTATTAAAGCACCCGGCCTACACCCGGAAGATTCCACTATAAAATGGCCACTTTGAAACTAATTTTAGCCTGATCCTCCCACCTCACAACAAAACCATATTTTTAAACCAAAACATTTACCACAACCAACAATAGTATAGGAGATAGAAATTATATTCAGCGCTATAGAGGCAGTACCGCAAGGGAAAAATGAAAGAAATACTAAAAGTACAAAAAAGCAAAGCTAACCCCTTGTACCTTTTGCATAATGATTTAACTAGAATATTCTGACAAAAAGAATTTCAGCCAAAGAACCCGAAACTAGGCGAGCTACTCATAAACAGCTATATAAGAGCACACTCATCTATGTGGCAAAATAGTGAGAAGATTTACGAGTAGAGGTGAAAAGCCTACCGAGCCCGGTGATAGCTGGTTATCCAGAAAAGAATTTCAGTTCAACTTTAAATTAACCTAAAGCAACATCACAAGCCCTATGTTAATTTAAATGTAATTCTAAAGAGGGACAGCTCTTTAGACCAGGCCACAACCTTCAGTACAGAGTAATAAACTTCAATACCATAGTTGGCCTAAAAGCAGCCACCAATTAAGAAAGCGTTTAAGCTCAACACATAATATTAACTAAATTTCATAAACCTAAATACACCTCCTACTAATTTACTGGATCAATCTATTATTTAATAGAAGCAATACTGTTAATATGAGTAACAAGAATTTTTAATTCTCCTTGCACAAGCTTATACCAAACCGAATGCCCGCTGGTAATTAACGGCAAGATAAAGCCAATCACCCCATAGACCCCTTATCTAAGACAACCGTTAACCCAACACAGGTGTGCATAAAGGAAAGATCTAAAGAAGTAAAAGGAACTCGGCAAAACTTCAACCCCGCCTGTTTACCAAAAACATCACCTCCAGCCTACACAATATTGGAGGCACTGCCTGCCCAGTGACATGCGTTCAACGGCCGCGGTATCCTGACCGTGCAAAGGTAGCATAATCACTTGTTCTTTAATTAAGGACTTGAATGAATGGCTTCACGAGGGTTTAACTGTCTCTTACTTCCAATCAGTGAAATTGACCTCCCCGTGAAGAGGCGGGGATACTATAATAAGACGAGAAGACCCTATGGAGCTTAAATAAATTAACTCAAATAAATTTCTAATAATCTATAATAGACATAAATTCTAATAGCTCATGAGTTAAATATTTCGGTTGGGGTGACCTCGGAGCATAACTCAACCTCCGAACAATTCTTAACCTAGACATAACCAGTCAAAGTAAACTAAAATACAAATTGACCCAAGCTAACTTGATCAATGGAACAAGTTACCCTAGGGATAACAGCGCAATCCTATTTCAGAGTCCTTATCGACAATAGGGTTTACGACCTCGATGTTGGATCAAGACACCCTAATGGTGCAGCCGCTATTAACGGTCCGTTTGTTCAACGGTTAAAGTCTTACGTGATCTGAGTTCAGACCGGAGTAATCCAGGTCGGTTTCTATCTATTTAACTTTTCTCCCAGTACGAAAGGACAAGAGAATAAAGGACCAACTCAAACTTAGTGTCCTCAGCATAATAGATGAAACTAACTTAATCTAATATGCTAACTTACGCCCTGCCCAAAACCAGGGTTTATTAAGATGGCAGAGCCCGGTAAATGCATAAAACTTAAACCTTTACGACCAGAGGTTCAACTCCTCTTCTTAATACTAATGTTTATAATTAACCTCCTCCTCCTAATTATTCCTATCCTTCTAGCCATAGCATTCTTTACATTAATTGAACGAAAAATCCTAGGCTACATACAACTCCGTAAAGGTCCCAATGTCGTAGGACCACACGGTTTACTCCAACCATTCGCCGACGCAGTAAAACTATTTATTAAAGAGCCTTTACAACCTCTCACCTCCTCCTCTCTACTTTATACCACCGCCCCAACACTAGCAATATCAATTGCGCTAATTATATGAATCCCTATACCCCTTCCAATTCCACTAGTTAACATAAATATAGGACTATTATTTATACTAGCCACATCAAGCTTAGCCGTATATTCGATTCTATGATCTGGCTGAGCATCCAATTCAAAATACGCCCTAATCGGAGCCCTTCGGGCAGTAGCCCAAACTATTTCCTATGAAGTTACACTCGCCATTATCCTACTATCAATTCTCCTAATAAGTGGCTCATTTACCCTATCTGCCCTAATCACAACCCAAAAATACCTATGACTAATTATCCCCTCATGACCCTTGACTATGATATGATTTATTTCCACCCTAGCAGAAACAAATCGGGCCCCATTTGACCTCACAGAGGGAGAATCTGAACTGGTCTCGGGATTCAACGTAGAGTATGCTGCAGGCCCATTTGCCTTATTCTTTATGGCAGAATACACAAATATTATTATAATAAACGCCCTTACTACAATCATCTTTTTAGGAGCACTATACAACCCCCACATACCAGAAATTCACACAACAAGCTTTACCATCAAAACCCTACTCCTAACCATACTATTCCTATGAGTGCGAGCATCCTACCCACGATTCCGATATGACCAACTAATACATCTATTATGAAAAAACTTTCTTCCCCTGACACTAGCACTATGTATATGATATATCTCCCTCCCCATTTCAATATCAAGTATCCCACCACAAATATAGAAATATGTCTGATAAAAGAATTACTTTGATAGAGTAAATAATAGAGGTCTAAGCCCTCTTATTTCTAGGGCAATAGGGATCGAACCTATCCTTAAGGATTCAAAATCCACCGTGCAACCAATATACACCACACCCTATTCACAGTAAGGTCAGCTAAATAAGCTATCGGGCCCATACCCCGAAAATGTTGGTTTTACCCTTCCCGTACTAATCAAACCCTTAATCCTCATAATTACCACAACAACAATTTTTACAGGCACCCTATTAACCATAATCAGTTCTCACTGGCTTTTTATCTGAATTGGCCTAGAGGTTAACATATTAGCAATTATTCCAATTCTAATAAAAACCCCTAGTCCACGATCCACAGAAGCAGCCACTAAATATTTCCTCATACAAGCAACAGCCTCCATATTACTAATATTCACTATTGTTACTAACGCCATATGCTCCGGCCAATGAACCATCACCAATACTAACAATACACTAACTTCCTTTACAATTATTATAGCACTAGCAATAAAACTAGGAATAACCCCATTCCACTTTTGAGTTCCTGAAGTTATACAAGGAATTTCACTAACAGCAGGAATACTATTACTGACATGACAAAAACTAGCCCCCATTTCCATCATAATACAAGTTTACCCATCAACAAACATAAATACCCTTTTACTAATTGCCTTTATATCAATTCTAGCAGGGGGATGAGGAGGATTAAACCAAACACAACTACGAAAAATCTTAGCATACTCATCAATCGCCCATATAGGGTGAATAATAGCTATTCTCATATTCTGCCCATCTCTAACCATACTAAATTTAATAATTTACTTAATATTAACCATCACAATATTTATCATATTGAAAACAAATATAAAATTAACTGCTCTTACCCTATCAAGCCTATGAAATAAAATCCCAATAATCTCTTTAATAGTATTTTCCTCCCTACTTTCCTTAGGAGGCCTACCCCCACTTACAGGCTTCCTGCCAAAATGACTCATTATCCAAGAACTCACAAAAAACGGCAATACCATTATAGCCACAACAATAGCTATTATAGCCTTACTAAACTTATTCTTTTACATGCGATTAATTTACTCAACATCCCTAACCATATTCCCAATATTTAATAATACTAAAATAAAATGACAATTTCAACCCACAAAACAGACTTTATTCTTATCACCACTATTTACTCTCTCCACCATATCTCTTCCTCTATCACCCATACTTCTAGCTATGAACTAGAAATTTAGGTTAAATAGACCAAGAGCCTTCAAAGCCCTAAGAAAGTATATCAGTACTTAATTTCTGCAAACAAGGACTGCAAGAATCTATCCTACATCAGCTGAATGCAAATCAACTACTTTAATTAAGCTAAGCCCTTACTAGATTGGTGGGCTTTAATCCCACGAAATTTTAGTTAACAGCTAAACACCCTAGTCAACTGGCTTCAATCTACTTCTCCCGCCGCTCAGGAAAAAAAGGCGGGAGAAGCCCCGGCAGAATTGAAGCTGCTTCTTCGAATTTGCAATTCAACATGAAAACTCACCTCAGGGCTTGGTAAAAAGAGGATTCAACCCCTGTCTTTAGATTTACAGTCTAATACCTACTCGGCCATTTTACCCACTACTTATGTTCTCTCGTTGACTTTATTCAACAAACCACAAAGATATTGGAACCTTATATCTCCTATTTGGGGCCTGAGCCGGAATAGTGGGAACAGCCCTAAGCCTCCTCATCCGTGCAGAACTTGGCCAACCAGGAGCCCTACTGGGTGACGACCAGATTTATAACGTTATTGTAACCTCCCACGCATTTGTCATAATTTTCTTTATAGTAATACCCATTATAATTGGAGGCTTTGGAAATTGATTAGTACCATTGATAATTGGAGCCCCCGACATAGCATTCCCACGAATAAATAATATAAGTTTCTGACTTCTGCCACCATCTTTTCTACTTCTACTCGCTTCTTCAATATTAGAAGCAGGTGCAGGCACTGGATGAACTGTCTACCCTCCTCTAGCAGGAAACTTAGCCCACGCAGGAACATCAGTAGATCTAACTATCTTCTCTTTACATCTAGCCGGAGTGTCTTCAATTCTGGGAGCCATTAACTTTATCACCACAGTAATCAATATAAAACCCCCGGCTATATCACAATATCAAACCCCCTTATTCGTATGATCAGTAGTAATTACTGCCGTACTTCTACTACTATCACTACCAGTCTTGGCAGCAGGTATTACTATACTTCTAACTGATCGAAACCTAAATACGACTTTCTTCGATCCTGCAGGGGGAGGTGATCCTATTTTATATCAACACTTATTCTGATTTTTTGGACACCCCGAAGTTTATATCCTTATTCTTCCTGGTTTCGGTATAATTTCCCATATCGTTACTTACTATTCAGGCAAAAAAGAACCCTTTGGGTACATAGGCATGGTCTGAGCCATAATATCTATCGGTTTCTTAGGTTTCATTGTATGAGCACACCATATATTTACTGTAGGAATAGATGTTGATACCCGTGCATACTTTACATCAGCTACCATAATCATTGCTATTCCCACAGGCGTAAAAGTATTTAGCTGACTGGCTACTTTACATGGCGGTAACATCAATTGGTCACCTGCCATGCTATGAGCTTTAGGCTTTATTTTCCTTTTCACAGTAGGAGGACTAACAGGAATTGTACTTGCCAACTCATCACTGGACATTGTCCTTCACGACACATATTATGTAGTAGCCCACTTTCATTATGTACTATCAATAGGAGCAGTATTTGCCATCATAGGAGGTTTTGTGCACTGATTTCCACTATTTTCAGGCTATACATTACATAACTCCTGAGCTAAAATTCACTTCGCAATTATATTTGTAGGCGTAAATATAACCTTTTTTCCCCAACACTTCTTAGGCCTAGCAGGAATACCTCGACGTTATTCTGATTACCCCGACGCATACACTATATGAAATACAGTTTCCTCTATTGGCTCTTTTATCTCCTTAACAGCAGTAATACTAATAACCTTTATAATCTGAGAAGCATTTGCCTCAAAACGAGAAATTCTAACAGTAGATCTAATTCCAACAAATTTGGAATGACTCCACGGCTGCCCACCGCCCTACCACACGTTTGAAGAACCCGCCTATGTAAAAACTCCTAGACAAGAAAGGAAGGAATTGAACCCCCTATAATTGGTTTCAAGCCAATCACATAACCACTATGACTTTCTCTATCAAGGATATTAGTAAAATAATTACATAACTTTGTCGAAGTTAACTTACAGGTTAAATTCCCGTATATCTTCTATGGCCTGCCCAACTCAACTAGGATTTCAAGATGCCGCTTCCCCTATTATAGAGGAACTAACATATTTTCACGATCACACCTTAATAATTGTATTCTTAATTAGTTCTTTAGTCCTCTACATCATCTCCCTAATACTTACTACTGAGCTCACTCACACAAACACTATGGATGCTCAAGAAGTAGAAACAGTATGAACTATCCTACCTGCAGTTATCTTAATCCTTATTGCCCTACCCTCATTACGAATTTTATATATAATAGATGAAATCACTACACCATCTTTGACCCTCAAAACTATAGGTCATCAATGATACTGAAGCTATGAATATACAGACTATGAAAACCTATGCTTTGACTCATATATAACCCCCACATCAGAGCTCAAGCCTGGAGAACTACGCCTACTTGAAGTCGATAACCGAGTAGTATTACCAACAGAAATATCCATTCGTATACTTATTTCTTCTGAAGACGTATTGCACTCATGAACAGTACCTTCTCTGGGCGTAAAAACAGATGCCATCCCAGGACGCCTAAACCAAGCAACCCTAATAACCTCCCGCCCAGGCATTTATTATGGTCAATGTTCGGAAATCTGTGGTGCAAACCACAGTTTCATACCAATTGTGCTAGAACTAGTTCCACTAAAACATTTTGAAGATTGACTGCTATCAATACTATAATATCACTGTGAAGCTAGTCAGCATTAACCTTTTAAGTTAAAGATTGAAAGTTTTAAATCTTTCCACAGTGAGATGCCACAACTGGACACATCAACATGATTAACCACAATCCTATCTATAATTATTACCCTATTTATTGTATTTCAATTAAAAATTTCAAAGCTCAATTTTCCCCTAAACCCAATATCTAAAATCACCAATAAACATAAATCCAACAATCCTTGAGAGACAAAATGAACGAAAATTTATTCGCCTCATTCATTATCCCAACAATCGTAGGTATTCCTATTGTTACTCTTATTATTATATTTCCTATCATCTTCTTCCACACTCCATACCGCCTTATTAATAACCGACTTTCATCCTTACAACAATGACTAGTTAAACTGGTACTCAAACAAATAATAATAATCCATAATATTAAAGGACGAACCTGATCCCTTATATTAATGTCCCTAATCCTATTTATTGGCTCCACCAACTTACTAGGGCTTCTACCCCATTCATTTACTCCCACTACACAATTATCAATAAACCTAGGCATAGCAATCCCCCTATGAGCAGCCGCAGTAATTATGGGCTTCCGCCACAAAATAAAAGCATCCTTAGCCCATCTTCTACCCCAAGGAACTCCACTCCCCCTTATTCCTATATTAATTATCATTGAAACTATTAGTCTCCTTATTCAACCCATGGCACTAGCCGTACGACTTACAGCCAATATTACAGCAGGTCATCTGCTAATTCATCTAATTGGAGGGGCTACAATAGTATTAGCCTCAATCAGCCCCACTACCTCTTCAATTACATTTATCATCCTGACCCTTCTTACAATCCTTGAATTCGCTGTTGCCCTCATTCAAGCATACGTGTTCACTCTATTAGTAAGCCTTTATTTACATGACAACACCTAATGACCCACCAAACTCATGCCTATCATATAGTTAACCCCAGCCCCTGACCCCTTACAGGAGCTTTCTCTGCACTTCTAATAACATCCGGCCTTGCCATGTGATTCCACTCTAATTCAACTACACTCTTGTCCTTAGGTACACTAACAAATTTACTAACAATATATCAATGATGACGAGACATTGTACGAGAAGGCACATTCCAAGGACATCACACCTTTACCGTCCAAAAAAGCCTCCGATATGGTATAATCCTCTTTATTGTTTCTGAAGTATTTTTCTTCGCAGGTTTCTTCTGAGCCTTTTACCACTCAAGTTTAGCCCCCACTCTTGAGTTAGGTGGCTATTGACCCCCAACAGGCATCAACCCACTTAGTCCGTTAGAAGTCCCCCTACTCAACACAGCTATCCTCTTGGCTTCAGGCGTATCCATCACTTGAGCTCATCATAGTTTAATAGAAGGCAGCCGTACAAGTATACTCCAATCCCTATTCATTACCATCATCCTAGGTATCTACTTCACACTACTTCAAGCTTCAGAGTATTTAGATACATCCTTTACAATCTCAGATGGAATTTATGGCTCAACATTCTTCATAGCCACAGGTTTCCACGGACTACACGTTATTATTGGATCTACTTTCCTTACCATTTGCCTACTTCGTCAATTAAAATACCATTTCACCCCCAACCACCACTTTGGCTTCGAAGCCGCAGCCTGATACTGACACTTCGTTGACGTAGTATGACTTTTCCTTTACGTATCAATCTACTGATGAGGGTCATGTTCTTTTAGTATTACTCAGTACAATTGACTTCCAATCAATTAGCTTCGGTACAGCCCGAAAAAGAACAATCAATCTACCACTGACTCTTATAATTGATATTATCCTAGCATTAGTACTTGTCATAGCCGCATTTTGATTACCCCAACTAAATACATATGCAGAAAAAAATAACCCCTACGAATGTGGTTTCGACCCCATAGGATCTGCTCGCCTACCATTCTCCATAAAATTCTTTCTAGTAGCTATCACATTCCTTTTATTCGACCTAGAAATTGCCCTCCTTCTACCCCTTCCATGAGCTTCCCAATCAATAGACCTAAAATTTACAGTAATAATAGCCCTCCTATTAATTATTATTTTAGCTTTAGGCCTTATCTATGAATGAACCCAAAAAGGTTTGGAATGAGAAGAGTAACTCTGGTAATTAGTTTAAACTAAAAATAACTGATTTCGACTCATTAGATTATGATCAATTCATAATTACCAATAACATGCCTTCAATCTCCATCAACATCATCCTAGCTTTCGCTGCCGCCCTCTTAGGTATGCTAATATTTCGCTCCCACATAATATCTTCTCTTCTATGTTTAGAAGGCATAATACTATCAATATTTATCTTAAGCACTCTCATTATCTCAAACACTCAACTCACAATATCCTTCATAATACCAATTATGCTACTTGTTTTTTCGGCCTGCGAAGCAGCTATTGGTTTGGCCCTCCTAGTAATAGTATCAAATACTTACGGCCTAGATTACATTCAAAACCTCAATCTTCTTAAATGCTAAAAATTATTATACCAACAATTATGATATTTCCAATAACTTGATACTCTAATAACACTATAATCTGAATTAACACAACCTCCTATAGCCTGATAATTAGCCTAATAACCTTACCTTTATTAAACCAATCTGAAAACAACAGCAATAACTTCTCACTAACATTTTTCTCCGACTCACTATCCTCACCCCTTCTTATATTGACAGTATGGCTACTCCCACTAATAATCCTAGCAAGCCAACACCACCTTGCCAAAGAAACTTGAACACGAAAAAAACTATATTTAACCATACTAGTCCTCTTACAAGTATTTTTAATCATAACGTTTTCAGCAATAGAACTAATCCTATTTTATATTCTCTTTGAAGCCACATTAATTCCAACCCTAGTTATTATTACCCGATGAGGTAACCAAACAGAACGACTAAACGCAGGCTTCTACTTCCTATTTTATACCCTCATCGGATCCCTACCACTACTCGTAGCACTAATTTACATCCAATATTCTTTAGGCTCGCTAAATCTTCTGACAATAACCTTATCATTTCAAGAAATACCTAACTTATGATATAACAACTTACTCTGAATAGCATGCATCATGGCATTTATAGTCAAAATACCACTATATGGACTCCACCTATGACTGCCAAAAGCACATGTAGAGGCCCCCATCGCCGGATCCATAATCCTTGCAGCAGTACTACTAAAATTAGGCGGCTACGGAATATTACGCATCACTATAATCCTAAATCCCATAACAAAACTTATAGCATACCCCTTCATCATACTATGCCTATGAGGAATAATCATAACCAGTTCAATCTGTTTACGACAAACAGACCTAAAATCACTCATCGCCTACTCATCAATCAGCCATATAGCATTAGTTATCGTGGCCATCCTTATTCAAACACCATGAAGCTTTATAGGCGCAACAGCCCTCATAATCGCACATGGACTTACATCCTCAATACTATTTTGCCTTGCAAACTCAAACTATGAACGTATTCACAGCCGAACCATACTACTAGCACGAGGACTTCAAACTCTTCTTCCCCTGATAGCTGCTTGATGACTACTAGCCAGTCTAACTAACCTAGCTCTACCACCATCTATTAATTTAATCGGAGAACTACTTGTAACCATAGCATCCTTTTCATGATCAAACATTACAATTATCCTAACAGGCCTTAATATACTAATTACTGCTCTTTATTCTCTCTATATACTTACCACCACACAACGAGGCAAGTCCACATATCACACTCACAGCTTTAACCCATCCTACACACGAGAAAATTCATTAATAGCCATACACATAATACCCCTCATTTTACTAACTTTTAATCCCAAAATTATTATAGGACCCACATACTGTAAATATAGTTTAAACAAAACTCTAGACTGTGAATCTAGCAATAAAGGCTCAAACCCTCTTATTTACCTGAAAGAGAGACTACAACGTAGAACTGCTAATTCTACCTACCATATATAAAAATATGGCTCCCTTGACTTTTAAAGGATAGAAGCTATCCATTGGTCTTAGGAACCAAAGAATTGGTGCAACTCCAAATAAAAGTAATAAATTTATTTGCCTCTTTTACACTAATCACATTAACTATTATTATTCTACCTATTTTGACCAACTCCATAAATCTCCACAAGCACAACCCCTACGCACCCTACGTAAAATCGTCCATCGCATGTGCATTTATCACTAGTCTCATCCCCACAACACTATTTATCTTTTCAGGGCAAGAAATAATCATTTCCAACTGACACTGAATAACCATTCAAACCATAAAACTCACCCTTAGCTTCAAGCTAGACTATTTCTCAATACTATTCATCCCAGTAGCACTATTCGTCACTTGATCTATCATAGAATTCTCAATATGATATATACACACCGACCCTAACATAAATCAATTCTTTAAATACCTCCTCATATTTCTCATTACTATACTAATCCTAGTAACAGCCAACAACCTATTCCAACTATTTGTTGGTTGAGAAGGCGTAGGTATTATGTCTTTTCTATTAATTGGCTGATGACACGGACGAACAGATGCAAACACTGCAGCCCTTCAAGCTATTCTATACAACCGAATTGGAGATATCGGATTTATTCTATCCATAGCATGATTCCTTATATACTCAAACACATGAGAATTCCAACAAATATTTGTACCTAACCACAACCCTAGCATAACCCCATTAATTGGACTATTAATCGCAGCCACAGGAAAATCAGCCCAATTCGGCCTACACCCATGACTCCCATCAGCAATGGAAGGACCCACCCCCGTCTCAGCCCTACTTCACTCCAGTACTATAGTTGTAGCAGGCATTTTCCTCTTAATTCGATTCCACCCTCTAATAGAAAACAACGACACCATCAAAACATTAATACTATCTCTAGGTGCTATCACCACACTATTTACAGCAATCTGTGCTCTCACACAAAACGATATTAAAAAAATTGTAGCCTTCTCCACCTCCAGCCAACTAGGCCTAATAATAGTCACTATAGGAATTAACCAACCCTACTTAGCTTTCCTACACATCTGCAACCATGCCTTCTTCAAAGCAATACTGTTTATGTGCTCAGGTTCCATTATCCACAACCTATCCGATGAACAAGATATTCGAAAAATAGGAGGCTTATTTAAGGCCATGCCCTTCACAGCTTCTTCCCTTACCATTGGAAGTCTAGCCCTCACAGGCATACCCTTCCTTACAGGCTTTTACTCAAAGGACTTAATCATCGAAGCCGTAAACACTTCAAATACCAACGCCTGAGCCCTCATTATTACACTTATTGCCACATCCCTAACAGCTGTCTACAGCACCCGAATCATCTTCTACGTCCTTATAAGCCAGCCCCGATTTGTACCCACATCAACCATTAACGAAAACAACCCGTTACTAACTAATTCCATTAAACGTCTAGCAATCGGTAGTATTTTCGCTGGATTCTTCCTATCTTATAACATCCCACCCATAAACATCCCCCAAATAACAATGCCTGTATACCTAAAAATAATAGCCCTCATAGTAACCATTCTAGGCTTCACACTAGCCATAGAACTAAACATTATAACAAATAACTTCAAACTTAAATCACCACTAAACCTGTTCAAATTTTCAAATTTACTAGGATTTTTCCCAACAATTATTCACCGCCCAATCCCCCTATTAAACCTCTACCCAAGCCAAAACACAGCCTCCCTCTTACTAGACCTCACCTGACTAGAAAAATCTATACCAAAAGCCACCTCCACAATACAGATAACAACATCCATCACAATTTCAAATCAAAAAGGTTTAATTAAACTATATTTTATATCATTTATCACCTCCACACTTACAATTATTCTACTCACCATCTAACTACTTACCCCGAATAACCTCAATTACAATCAATACGCTAACAAACAAGGCCCAACCAGCAATCACCATGAATCAACTAGTATAACTATAAAGCGCCGCCACCCCTAAAGAATCTTCACGAACAATACCAACCTCCTTACCCATAAACACTATTCAATCCTCTAAACTATTAATTCCAACTACTATTCCCACCTCATCATAATTCAACAACCAACCCACCATAAGAAACTCCATCACAACCCCCACCAACAAAGCACCCCAAACAACAACATTAGACCCTCAAGCCTCAGGATATTCTTCAGTAGCCATAGCCGTAGTGTAGCCAAACACCACAAGTATCCCCCCAAGATAAATTAAAAAAACTATTAAACCCATAAAAGAAACCCCAAAACTCATAATAATAATACAACCAATCGCCCCACTAACAATTACCCCAACACCCCCATAAATAGGAGAAGGCTTCGAAGAAAAACTTATAAAACTCAAAACAAGAACATTACTTAACAAAAAGATAGTATACGCCATAGTTCTTACACGGACTTAAACCATGACCAATAGCATGAAAAACCATCGTTGTAATTCAACTATAAGAACCTAATGACCAACATTCGAAAAATTCACCCCTTAATAAAAATTATAAACAACTCATTTATTGATCTACCGGCACCATCCAACATCTCCTCCTGATGAAACTTTGGCTCCCTCCTAGGAGCGTGCTTAGCCATTCAAATCATTACAGGCCTATTCCTAGCAATTCACTACACCGCAGATACAATAACCGCATTCTCTTCTGTCACACACATTTGCCGAGATGTAAACCAAGGCTGAACTATCCGCTATCTACACGCAAATGGAGCATCCATATTCTTCCTATGCCTTTTCATTCACGTAGGCCGAGGCATATATTATGGTTCTTTCACTTTACCAGAAACCTGAAACATTGGCATTATTTTACTATTTACAGTAATAGCCACTGCTTTCATAGGATATGTTCTACCATGAGGACAAATATCATTTTGAGGGGCTACAGTAATCACAAACCTTCTATCAGCAATCCCATACATCGGGACCAGCCTGGTAGAGTGAATTTGAGGAGGTTTCTCAGTTGACAAAGCCACATTAACCCGATTCTTCGCATTTCATTTTATTATACCATTTATCATTGCAGCCCTAGTAATAATCCATCTCCTTTTCCTCCACGAAACAGGATCTAATAATCCACTAGGCATCACATCAGAATCAGATAAAATCCCATTCCACCCTTACTACACAATCAAAGATTTACTAGGACTCCTACTCTTGCTACTCCTACTCATAATCCTAGTTCTATTCTCCCCTGATCTATTAGGAGACCCCGACAACTACACCCCAGCCAACCCACTCAACACCCCACCACATATTAAACCAGAATGGTATTTCCTCTTCGCCTACGCCATTCTACGGTCTATCCCAAATAAACTAGGAGGAGTCCTAGCCCTAATCATATCCATCTTAATCCTTACTATTATTCCAATACTCCATACAGCTAAACAACGAAGCATAACATTCCGACCCCTCAGCCAAATTATATTTTGAATCCTAACGGCAGACCTACTTACTCTTACATGAATTGGCGGCCAGCCTGTTGAACACCCTTTTATCTATATCGGACAAACAGCATCCATCCTATACTTCTCCCTAATCCTTATTATTATTCCAACAGTAAGCCTTATAGAAAACAAAATACTTAAATGAAGAGCCCTTGTAGTATACTCAATACCCTGGTCTTGTAAACCAGAAACGGAAAATTACCACTCCCAAGGGCAACTTCAGGGAAGAAACATAAGCCTCACCTTCAACACCCAAAGCTGAAATTCTATTTAAACTACTCCCTGAATATTTTACACCCACAACAACACAGCAGCTCAACAAGCCAAGAAAATCTTGGCTATGTACTTCGTGCATCGCTTGCCCTTCCCCATGAATTAGACTATTAATGCATAATATTACATAATACATCTATATGTATAACGTACATACAACTCTAGTCCACATGCATATAAGCAAGTACATAAATATTTATACCGTACATAATACATGATATGTATTACTCCACATTAACCTACAATCAACACGGATATTCCAGCCAAATATCAACCTCTAATATTACATAAAACATTAGATTATTGGTCGTACATAGGACATTCCTCACTTAACTGAACATTAGCACATCCTACTTCATCAGTCCTTGCAAACATGGATATCCCCTTCCACCAGTAGTAGCTTAATCTACCATCCTCCGTGAAACCAGCAACCCGCCCACATAATGCCCCTCTTCTCGCTCCGGGCCCATTCAAACTTGGGGGTGACTAAAATGAAACTATAACTGGCATCTGGTTCTTACTTCAGGGCCATTACACCTATACCCGCCCACACGTTCCCCTTAAATAAGACATCTCGATGGATTAATTACTAATCAGCCCAGGACTTGTCATAACTGTTCTGTCAGGCCTCTGGTATTTTTTAATTTTCGGTATGCAGGGACTCAACATGGCCTACGCCGGCCCGCACCCGGTCCATTGATTGAAGCCACTCATAACGTGTACCTCCTCCACCCGCATAATTATCACCTAGACTAAACATGCGTGCTCGCAGGACATAAGGGTATTAGTCCCCATATCATATATATCATAAGGTACTAATTGATTCATGCTTTAAGGATAAATAGTTAATGCTTTAAGGACATAACCGCATATACGCATGCGTATATGCGTATATGCGTATATGCGTATATGCGTATATGCGTATATGCGTATATGCGTATATGCGTATATGCGTATATGCGTATATGCGTATATGCGTATATGCGTATATGCGTATATGCGTATATGCGTATATGCGTATATGCGTATATGCGTATATGCGTATATGCGTATATGCGTATATGCGTATATGCGTATATGCGTATATGCGTATATGCGTATATGCGTATATGCGTATACGCACGGGTTACAACAACAAGTTATTTTACGCAAACCCCCCTACCCCCCATTCTAATATTTTCGCAAACCAGGTACTCATCTGCTCTTGCCAAACCCCAAAAACAAGAACTTCCCATGCCGCTACTCAATTAGAACTCTTTATTCACTCGTAGAATGGTACTAAATTTCCTAATAAAACCAACTAATTAAAAAACAACACCCTGCACCAAGTACCAATTACCATAGCTGATACTAGTATGACACCCCCAAACCCACCTGATCCACTAAGGCAAACTCTG